TTTAATAGATCTCAATTGATCCTTCGTTACTGCTCAAAGGAGAAGAAATAGGTAGGGATGACAGGATTTGAACCCGTGACATTTTGTACCCAAAACAAACGCGCTACCAAGCTGCGCCACATCCCTTCAATTGGTCTATAGTGTCATTGTAGAGAATTCTTGTCTTGTTTTCCATATCGTTATTTCCTCGATTGATATATATAATTTATTTTGCTATTTCTTCTTTTTAGTCTCATATAACATATAATAATAGTAAAAGTCAAAGATTTATAGACATATGAATACGGAACCCACCGTAAAAAAAAAAATGAATATTTTTGGGGAATGTTCAGGAAGAAAAAGACGTATTTTTTTTTTTTCTGTTAAAATAGGATCGACTGGATAATTGTACATTTCAATTTCAATTAGGGATTCTGTGGACAACTACAAGTGGCCCTTAACTATATATGTATGCATTTGATCATATATGTATTACCATTATGTATTACAATAAAATAAAGAAGGAGGATTTTCAATGCGAGATCTAAAAACATATCTCTCCGTGGCACCGGTACTAAGTACTCTATGGTTCGGGTCTTTAGCAGGTCTATTGATAGAGATTAATCGTTTTTTCCCGGATGCGTTAACATTCCCCTTTTTTTCATTCTAATTATTGACATGGGAAGGAATGAAGAAAATTAGAGATACAATCAAATATCTGTGACTCATCCTTTTCCCCTTCTTTTCTCTTTTTTCCCTTTTTTAGAATAAGGGAGGGAAGAGAAAAAAGAAAAGTGGATTCAACATTTACGAAACTCGGGTTCAAGTTCGAATTAAATTAATAATAGAGATAGAACGGAAAATACGGGTCTAGGGCAAGAGTCTTATACAAGATACTTAAATGAATGAAATACTGTACTATGATTAAAAATAGAATTTAGAAATCATTGTATTACTTATTATTTATTATGACTTTGTTGATCGTAGCGAAATCTTTCATAATAGGATTTCGAGTTAGTAACTTTGACTTTTTTTCCTTTCTTCTTCTTCGTTTCGGATCGAAAATAGAAGAGTTGAATAAATAAAAAATCCAAAGGAGGTTCATGGCCAAGGGTAAAGATGTCCGAGTAACGGTTATTTTGGAATGTACCAGTTGTGTCCAAAACGGTGTTAATGTTAATAAGGCATCAACGGGCATTTTCAGATATATTACTCAAAAGAATCGACACAATACGCCCAATCGATTGGAATTGAGAAAATTCTGTCCCTATTGTCACAAACATACGATTCATGGGGAGATAAAGAAATAGATCGAACCGAGCACCAGCACCTGCGTGTCACCCTTCCAAGGACGGGGAAAAATTATATTATATATACATAACATATTTTAATATAACACATATTTAAATATAAACAAACCAAATCCTATTCTTAATTCTAATTTATTTTAGATCCGATCGAAATAGGATTTTCGGGATAAGGAATAAACTAAACAAACCATGGATAAATCTAAGCGACCTTTTCTTAAATCCAAGCGATCTTTTCGTAGGCGTTTGCCCCCGATCCAATCGGGGGATCGAATTGATTATAGAAACATGAGTTTAATTAGTCGATTTATTAGTGAACAAGGAAAAATATTATCTAGACGAGTGAATAGATTGACCTTGAAACAACAACGATTAATTACTATTGCTATAAAACAAGCTCGTATTTTATCTTCGCTACCTTTTCTTAATAATGAGAAACAATTTGAAAGAACCGAGTCGATCGCTAGAACTACTGGTCTTAGAACCAGAAATAAATAGGTTTACTCTTTCTTCAATTGAATGAATCAAAAAAAAATTCCAATCTGAACACTCAAACGCAGATTGATGTTTTGTTCGAAAAATCCGAGAATCCAGATTTGATTGTCGTGTCGTAAGAAAAAAAAAAAAAAGAATCGGAATAAAAAAAAGATTTCTTTTTTTTATTAAACATGTTCATTCATTTTGACTACTCTATCATATTTTAGCATATTAATTTCTACTCTACCTTCCCGGAGTTCATTCTCCGGGGAACTCCCTTAAAATTATTCCGGTGGATTCCTTCCAATCTACTTATTTTATTTTTATGATCTCGTTGGAAATCATATAAAGACAATTCCTATTTGATATAGCTATTTGTGCAAGTATTTTACGATTAAGAAGCAACTGTCTCTTGTACAGATCGTGTATTAATCGGCTATAACTATAGGATACCCCCTTCGCACGAATTCCTGCGTTTATCCGAGTGATCCACAAACGACGAAAATTTCTCTTTTGCCTATCTCTATCTCGATGAGCCGAAACCAAAGCTCTTATTTTCTGTTGAGTAATAGTTCGAGTAAGTCTTGAATGAGCCCCTCGAAAGCTTGATGCAAATAAACGAATTTTTGTTCTACGTCTCCGAGCTATATATCCTCGTCGAATTCTGGTCATTGAATAAATGAAACTTTGACGAATAACTAATTAATTTCCTTTCTTTCAGTTATTCTTTTCCCCCC